GTTTATTAGCTAAATGGCAATTGGCACATACAATACGGCCGGTCGCTTCGCGTGGATTTTCATAACCCTGCTGTGCAAAAATGGGATAGGCATTTGAAATGGGTGCCCCAGTTATTATATATATCATGAGCGATACGGAAATGGATCGAGTAATCTCTTCCTTTATCCAAGAAAAAAGGGTATTTATAGTTTGCATGGTCCAATCATTGGTATCGAAAATTTATACAATAAAATTAGGTAGGTTCTTAGTCTAGTATAGTTCCCTATCTATGATTCTGCTATGTACTAAAAGAATTTTATTGTAATGGAATAGAATATAAGAGGAATCGAATCCCTTGTATGAGTAAAAAGAATAAGTACAGTTTTGAATGTTTTGCTTATGTACAAAGTAACAACCAACCATTCTAATTGGATCAGTGAATCATTTTTCAGTCATTCATTGAATGATAAATCACTACAAGTGAGGGAGATACACGATTTAAATAACGGAAAATCAAATATTTTAAAATTGTATCTAGAATGACCGGAAAGGTAGAAACAAGACCGGATATAATTTGATCATTATGAGCAAATCCAAAATCTTTGTAGATAGATCCAATCATTAGTTCCCAACCGTGGGGCGAATGGAATCCTATACATAAATCAGTTACTAAAAGAATGGAAAAGGCTTTGATTGTGTCGCTTAAGTTATATAGAAATTCTTGAACCCAATAGTTAAGAATAACAAGTTCTTCATTACCTAGCATAGAATAACCACTTAGAATAACGAAACAGATCATATTTGTCGAGAAGTGCAAAATCGTATGGATACAATCTTCATTGTGCATCTTGATCAATTGGATCGTTTCGTTGTAGATTCCGATACGAAGCTTTTCTAGATGTGTTCCCGGGTATTCCTTTATCATTTCGTCCAAGAGTAAGAGTTCCTCTAATTCTATGAATTTTTTTAGAATACTCTTTTCTTGAATATCATTCAAAAAAATTTCGGATTGCCTAGTATCCCACCAATTAGTAACCCAAGATTCCAGACTTTTAGTAAATGAGAGAGAGATCCACCAGGGCAAAAATACTATAGATGCAAGATATAGAAGGGGAATGAATGCTCTCTTTTTTGCCATTTTTTCGTCTTTGAATTTTTAATGAACTCACCCCATTCGTTGACGCTATACGATACTAACTAATATTCCTATCAAGGATCAGTTCTATTACAAGTTATCGAGCCCACGAATCTATTCCCCGCTTTTTTTGTGTATGATTCAGCGGTTAGTACTTGAATTTATAAATAATACAGAAATGGAATAAAAAAGAATCCACTTCGAATAAAGAGATTGTTTCCAAATCTATCACTTGCTAAAATTCGAAGAGAGTGACCCCTTTCAATAAAGAAATGCATGAAAGAGCCCCTTCAAGTAACAAATATTATTCAGATTTTGAAACGAAAGAACTCCCTTTCTATCAAAATATCCAATTTTTTGAAAAAAAAAAAACGACGCATAGTCCGGGAATAATTGAGAGAATTTTCTGAAGAATATTGTGATTCTGATAAAAAAAATCACTACCAAAACAAGACAAAAAAGCTATCGTTATAAGCATCCCAATCGTTTGGTAATTAAGAAGTACAAAAAGGGATAAAAAGAAAAATTGATTGACAAAACAAAAAAAAAGAGAATCTACAAGCTCTCTATTGAAAATAAAAAAAAGCATTCATTCTTTTCATTTCAGTTTCAATTCATTTTTTAAAATACTTCAATTGGTACACGCAAGAAATAAGCCAATTCAGCAGCTTTTTGCTCAAGTTCTCGTGGAGTCAAATTCTCATCAGTACGAGTCAAAGGAATAGCGCCATGGCCTCTGATTTCCATATAAAGGACACGACGAGCATAAATACCCTCTTTCACTTCTATTCTGATGGACTGGACGTCTTTCATAAAGAATTGGAGGAAGATGCGACGATTTTTTCCAGGAAATCCCCAACGAAAAATACACACTATTCCTTCTTTTCTATCGAACTGATCATAACCACTACCTACATTCCACGAAATTGTGCACCACAAATAAGAGCTAATAAAGAGACCCGCAATTCCGTAGAAAGACATCACGATCCCCTGTGGAAAAAAAATGATTTGCGTAGGCGGAAATAAAGATATCAAATTTCTACCAAGATAACTGGAAATTCCAACTAATAAAAACCCTAATGAACCTAAAAAAAGGATAAAGGCCCAGCAGAAATTACTTGTTTTTCGAGACCCTGCTATAAGTTCTATCCATATATGTTCTGATCGCCAATTCATACTAGATCTAGTTGCATTTTATTGAAATTGAGAGAATAACCCAAATTAATTTGACTTTTTGTGTGTTTCCGAAATAACTCTCATCAACTAGCACTATTATGATGTGAACTTTTATTTTAGGAGTAATTCATCGAATTGGTTAGATATAAAATAATAATATCCATTTCGTATGATTTCCTATAGATATCTACATACATATAGATATATTCACTTTACATTTAAGGCATTCGCCCCGATCCCGATTTGATTTCGTTGCAAATAGCTATAATTTATTTACTCATATATCATGTTTACACACGAATAACAATATTTCTTTATGTTCGGGGGAAACCACATCACATATTTTATTCTAAGAAATAGATATCTGTGTTATGGTCTAAGTCTAAATCTTGAAAAAAAAAACAAAATAGATTAGATTTAGCCCCATCATATCGATATCTAAAAAATCTTGTTTTTTTGAATATGAAGAGATAAAGAAGCCATCGCAATTGCCGGCAATATTAGGCCCACGAAAGGCACAAAAAAAGAGGGTAAATTTGTCATAAAATGGATACCTGGATTTACTATTTTTACCTGTTATTGTTATATTGTTATTTATATTGTTATAAAGGTATCTTATAATCATTATTTATAATTCATATAGAATTATACTAAGCATATCTAAGTGAGTATATGTGATATAATAAAAAATATATAAATATAATAAAATAAGTGCAAGGAATGTCGAACTAAATAAATATAATTTTTCATCTTTCTACATGAAATATATATATATGATAATCGCCTTTTTTATTATCTTGTTTTTGTCTTATAATTTGAATTTCATAAAATGGAATAAAATAAAGAAAGAGTTTCTTACAACTTCCTGAAAAATTTGTTACAATCCGATCCGGGAATAGGGAGTCTTAGTAAAACTGGGGATTCTAAAAAAATATCGAAAGATGCAAGATTCTGTACTTTTCACTTTTAAATTTTCTATATTTGAATTATATACACATAACATAAGAAGAGAACGTGAAATTCGCTTTATTCTCCTTGCCTAATTTTAATTTAGCGGAAGAAGGAATGCATTCTTTTTTTTTGATAGAGGTTTTTACTGATTAGTAATCGGGAATGTCGGTAAAAAAAAATGATCCGCATAATTATTTTTACAATTAAATCTTATGTTATCAAATGCTACCAAGCCAAAATCCATTCTACAGATTTTGGCTTTGATTTCTATAAACTAAATAACTACTCGTTTTATAAAAAAAAAAATAATAATTTATATTTTGATTAATTAATATATTTTTTTTTTATTAAGGATCCACTTGATTGAATTTTGATTCAGAGAAAAGAAAGCGTGGAGCTGAAATAACTCACTCAGAACGTCTTTTAAAAGATTACGTGGTACGATTAGGTCGAATTGGCCCTTATGGAATAAATATTCAGCCGTTTGTGAGCCCTCAGGTACTGTCGTATTCAATGTTTGTTCAATTACTCTTTTACCCGCAAATGCAATGTAGGCATTGGGTTCGGCAATAATGATATCGCCCAACATACCAAAACTGGCTGTCACCCCACCAGTAGTAGGAGATGTAAGGATTGATACATAGAATAACTTTTTCTTTGATTGATAATCATATAAAGCGGAAGCTATTTTAGCCATTTGCATCAAGCTCAAACTTCCTTCTTGCATGCGTGCTCCTCCGGAAGCACACACTAGAATAAGAGGCAAAAACCGATTGGTAGCATATTCGATCAAACGAGTGATCTTCTCGCCAACTACGGAGCCCATACTACCCCCCATAAACTGAAAATCCATAACCCCAATTGCTATGGGAATACCGTTTAGTTGACCTGTGCCTGTTTGAACAGCCTCAGTTAATCCTGTTTTTCTTTGATAAGAATCAATACGATCTTTGTAAGATTCCTCTTCCAACGGAAATTCAATGGTATCCACAGAGACCATATCTTCATCCATAGGAACCCAAGTACCTGGATCAATCAAAAGTTCTATTCTATCTGAACTACTCATTTTCAAATGATGTCCACAGTGTTCGCAAATATTCATTTTTGATTTCAAAAATTTCTTATAATTTAATCCATAACAATTTTCGCATTGAACCCATAAATGCCTATATTTTTGAGTAAAATCTAGATCATTAGAATTTTCCGTTTCTGTTATAGTTAACTCACTACCAGCCGGACTCGTTTTTATACTTGAACTCTGGGTTTCACTACTATTTCTGCTTTCATCAAAAATGTAACTAGAAATGTAATTGTCATTGTAATTGACAATACCACTTAAAATGTAACTATCAATACAAATTTGAGAACGAAAATAGCTGTCAATACAGCTAGTAATGTGTTTATTCCAACTATATTTAGTATCATATATGTAAGGATCATAGTGGGGATCATCACTATTAGATACACTATTTAGATAACAAAAATTCCGAGAATTAGAAAAAGAGCTTTCTAGTTCACTTAGAAAAGAATGAGCATTGTCAATCTCAAAAATTTGATTTTCAATATCAAAACATATGAAATAACTGTCCCTATTATTATCCCTAACTAAAAAAGTATCATCAGGTACGAAATTATGAATGTCTCTAACGCCGACTAAATGATCAACATTACTGTAACTAGAATTGTCACTATCGCTCCCACTAAGAGTGTTTTTATCTATATCATTTCTAATCGGGTCTTCACTTACACTGGTATTTT